TATTGAATGTTCCCATTGGCGTGCATCCAGCAGGAATTGAACCTACGAATTTGCCAATTATGAGTTGGGCGCTTTAACCATTCAGCCATGGATGCTTAACGGGGATCATCGTACATCGTGAATAACCAAATTCCAATTGAAATGAAATCTTTAGGAGGAATCAATGAAACGACATCAATTAAAATCCTGGATATTCGAATTGAGAGAGATCAAGAATTCTCACTATTTCTTAGATTCATGGATCAAATTCGATTCAGTGGGATCTTTCACTCACATTTTTTTCCACCAAGAACGTTTTATGAAACTCTTTGACCCCCGAATTTGGAGTATCCTACTTTCACGTGATTCACAGGGTGCAACAAGCAATCGATATTTCACGACCAAAGGTGTAGTACTGCTTGTAGTAGTGGTCCTTATATCTCGTATTAACAATCGAAAGATGGTCGAAAGAAAAAATCTCTATTTGATGGGGCTTCTTCCTATACCTATGAATTCCATTGGACCCAGAAAGGAGACATTGGAAGAATCTTTTTGGTCTTCCAATAGAAATAGGTTGATTGTTTCGCTCCTGTATCTTCCAAAAGGGAAAAAGATTTCTGAGAGTTGTTTCATGGATCCGCAAGAGAGTACTTGGGTTATCCCAATAAAGAAAAAGCGTATCATGCCTGAATCTAACCGGGGTTCGCGGTGGTGGAGGAACCGGATCGGAAAAAAGAGGGATTCTAGTTGTCAGATATCTAATGAAACCGTAGCTGGAATTGAGATCTCATTCAAAGAGAAAGATAGCAAATATCTGGAGTTTCTTTTTTTATCCTATACGGATGATCCGATCCGCAAGGACCATGATTGGGAATTTTTCGATCGTCTTTCTCCGAGGAAGAAACGAAACATAATCAACTTGAATTCGGGACAGCTATTCGAAATCTTAGGGAAAGACTTGATTTGTTATCTCATGTCTGCTTTTCGTGAAAAAAGACCAATTCAGGGGGAGAGTTTCTTCAAACAACAAGGAGCTGGGGCAACTATGCAATCCAATGATATTGAGCATGTTTCCCATCTCTTCTCGAGAAACAAGTGGAGTATTTCTTTGCAAAATTGTGCTCAATTTCATATGTGGCAATTCCGCCAAGATCTCTTCGTTAGTTGGGGGAAGAATCAGCACGAATCGAATTTTTTGAGGAACGTCTCGAGAGAGAATTGGATTTGGTTAGACAATGTGTGGTTGGTAAACAAGGATCGGTTTTTTAGCAAGGTACGGAATGTATTGTCAAATATTCAATATGATTCCACAAGATCTATTTTCGTTCAAGTAACGGATTCTAGCCAATGGAAAGGATCTTCTTCTGATCAATCCAGAGATCATTTCGATTCCGTTAGAAATGAGAATTCAGAATATCACACATTGATCGATCAAACAGAGATTCAGCAACTAAAAGAGAGATCGATTCTTTGGGATCCTTCCTTTCTTCAAACGGAACGAACAGAGATAGAATCAGATCGATTCCCGAAATGCCTTTTTGGATCTTCCTCCATGTCCTGGCTATTCACGGAACCTGAGAAGCGGATGAATAATCATCTGCTTCCGGAAGAAATCGAAGAATTTATCGGGAATCCTACAAGATCAATTCGTTCTTTTTTCTCTGACAGATGGTCAGAACTTCATCTGGGTTCGAATCCTACTGAGAGGTCCACTAGAGATCATAAATTGTTGAAGAAAAAACAAGATGTTTCTTTTGTCCCTTCCAGGCGAGCGGAAAATAAAGAAATGGTTGATATATTCAAGATAATTACGTATTTACAAGATACCGTCTCAATTCATCCTTCGGAACCAGATCACATCCCGGATCTGGTTCCGAAGGATGAACCGGATATGGACAGTTCCAATAAGATTTCATTCTTGAACAAAAATCCATTTTTTGATTTCTTTCATCTATTCCATGACCGGAACAAAGGGGGATACGCGTTACGCCACGATTTTTTTGAATCAGAAGAGAGATTCCCAGAAATGGCGGATCTATTCACTCTATCAATAACCGAGCCGGATCTGGTGTTTCATAGGGGATTTGCCTTTTCTATTGATTCCTACGGGTTGGATCAAAAAAAATTCTTGAATGAGGTATTCAACTCCAGAGATGAATCGAAAAAGAAATCTTTATTGGTTCTACCTCCTCTTTTTTATGAGGAGAATGAATCTTTTTCTCGAAGGATCAGAAAAAAATCGGTCCGGATCTACTGCGGGAATGAGTTGGAAGATCCCAAACTAAAAACAGCGGTATTTGCTAGCAACAACATAATGGAGGCAGTCAATCAATATAGATTGATCCGAAATCTGATTCAAATCCAATATAGCACCTATGGAAGAAATGTATCGAATCGATTCTTTTTAATGAATAGATCCGATCGCAACTTCGAATATGGAATTCAAAGGGATCAAATAGGAAATGATACTCTGAATCATATAACTATAATGAAATATACGATCAACCAACATTTATCGAAT